GTATCTCCTCTAGACGGAAGAAGATTTTCTTTGAAAAGTAGTTTTGTACCATCTGCTAAAGCTTGAAGCATTCCCAAAGGACCTGCATATTCGGGTCCAATACGTTGCTGTATCTCTGCAGATATTTCTCTTTCTAACCAAACAATTACTAGTACACCCAGTGTGATTCCTAATACAAGAATGAAAATAGGGACAAGCATCCATACGAGCCCATAAACTTCTTTTAAGGATTCCAATCTGAAAAAAGAATGAATAGCTTCTATTTCTGTTATATCAATTATCATTTCAACGATCAACTTCTCCCATAATGATATCTATACTACCTAGTATCGTCATAATATCAGCCAATTTCATTCTTTTAACTAACTGCGGAAGAATTTGCAAGTTGATAAACCCCGGCGGTCGGATTTTCCATCTCCAAGGAAAAACACTCTGATCTCCGATCAGAAAAATTCCCAATTCTCCTTTTGGTGCTTCGACTCTTACATAAAGTTCTTGCTTGGATAATTCAAAAGTTGGAGAAGGTTTTTTACTAATAAATCGATATTCAAAATCATTCCATTCAGGGTCTTTTATTCTATCAAAGCGCCGGCTTTCTAAATTCTCATAGGGCCCCCCTGGAATTCCTTCCAGGGCCTGTTGGATAATTTTTATGGATTCTGTCATTTCGCCGATTCGTACTAAATAACGAGCTAATGAATCTCCTTCTTTTTGCCATTGAATCTCCCAATTAAATTCGTCATAACACTCATAACGATCAACTTTACGAAGATCCCATTGTATTCCGGAAGCTCGTAGCATTGGCCCCGATAAACCCCAATTTAATGCTTCTTCTCCGCCAATAATACCTACGCCTTCAACTCGTTCTAAAAAAATAGGATTTCGTGTAATAAGCTTTTGATATTCAGCAACCCCAGTTAAAAAATAATCGCAAAAATCTAAACATTTATCTATCCAGCCATGAGGTAGATCAGCAGTGACTCCTCCGATACGAAAATAATTATGCATCATGCGCATACCGGTAGCAGCTTCGAATAAGTCATATATCAATTCTCGTTCTCGCAAAATATAGAAAAAGGGGGTCTGTGCCCCAATATCTGCCATAAAAGGGCCAAGCCATAACAAATGGGAAGCGATACGACTTAACTCCAGCATAATAGCTCTAATATAGCTAGCCCTTTTAGGTACTTGAATATTGCCTAGCTGTTCAGGTCCGTTTACGGTTATTGCTTCTGTAAACATAGTAGCTAAATAATCCCAACGTGTTACATAAGGCAAATATTGTATAATTGTTCGATTTTCCGCAATTTTTTCCATTCCTCTATGTAAATAACCCAATATAGGTTCACAGTCAATAACATCTTCACCGTCGAGAGTAACGATTAGTCGAAGAACACCGTGCATTGATGGGTGGTGAGGGCCCATATTGACTATCATGAGGTCGTTTCTTGTAGTTGGTGTAATCATAAGTTTTTCCCGAGTCAGTCTTCCATGCATTGCTGAAAGTAAAAAGAAATTCATCAAAATTTAAACGACTAAGCTCATCAAGACTAAGCTCATCAAATGATATCATGCTTCAAATTAACGAGTTTTTATTTCTCGAATATCCAACTCATCAATTAATTCTTTATAGCGTCCTCTATTTCTTTTTGACAAATAGGCTAGTAGTCGTTGACGTTTTCCCAAAATTTTTCGCAAACCTTTCTGAGATGAAAAGTCTTTTTTGTGCAATTCCAAATGTGAAGTAAGTCTCCTTATCTTAGTGGTGAAACTGAATACTTGAAATTCAACAGACCCTCTATTTTCTTTATTTTCTTTTTGAGAAATAATAGAAATTACTGAATTTTTTACCATAAAAAACTCTCCTTTCCCCTTGTACAGATATGGATTTTACCGATCAGTAATAAGTATAAGTAATAATAATGCCATTAATTTTGATGTGGTATATACAATAATTTAATCCAAATAACTCCTTTCTGAATTCAAACCAATCAATCGAATTGGAAATTGGATTTAGATAGGAATAGAAAAAGATTGGTACATTTTTGCATCGAAGAATTTAGACCTAAAATTAAGAAGTTTCTATTGATTCATTTGGAAAACTAATTGAGATATTATTCATAATTCATTTCATATTGAATACTAGAATGAAATGTGAGACAAGAAAAGTACGTGATCTGTATATTTGTTTACTTTCATATACCCTATATTATATATAGATTAATATAGATTATATATAGGGTATATAGAAATAGGGTTTAGGGTATATATAGAAAAATTGTATTATTCACAGAATTTCAATCGCGGATACAGATGTATTCTTAACATACTGAAACGACTGCCATTATTGGTATCAAACCAATAACGATTCATACAAGCTAAATCTTCTAATCGATAATTAGGCCAAAGAAAGAACTTTAATTTCATTAATTGATTTTTCTCTCTATCAAGATAATTATTGTCATGTGAAACTCGGCTGCTGTTTTTTATGTTCTTTCTATTCCAAAATACTGGATTTCTATATGTATAATTTTCATTCTTTGAATTGAAACAAATTAGAATTCTCGCTTTTCTACGACGTTTAAACGAGAAAATATTTTCTGGAACAAGTAAATCAAAATGATTTTTGTCTCTATTTTCATTTATTCTTTGATGTGGTGAAATTGTTTCATCCAAATTTGTCCTAGAAACATATCTTTGCTCTTGATATTTTTGATTAATTTGATGCTTACTCTTATGAAGCAACGAAATACCTACGGTTTGGTACATAATAAATTGTCCATCTTTTTTTCCAGACAAACGAAGTGGTTCTACAATCAATACCCCCCTCTTCATTAATTCTGAAAGAGTTAAATTACTTTGAATCGGCATTCTATCCAAATTTATTTCTCTCTTTTGAATGGAGGTTATAGTCATTTTTTTTGGATCTATCAGTCTAAGCAGAAGACAATATGCCTTGATATTATTGATCATTCTTTGATTTAAAGTTGTGCACCATTTCAATTGAAAAACCAAATAACGTTTCAGGAAGAAATCTAGTTCTGCTTCTGTATTGCTTTTGTATTGTTTTCTCTTTTTCCCCTTTTTTATGTCCAAGCTTGCATAATTATCTTCAATATCTTTTTGTTGTGAGAGAACGGATCCACGATCTCCTTGACTTATGGGTTCTTTTTCTTCTTGATTTCGATGCTTTTTATTCGAGGCTATCAACAAATTAATCTTTTTCTTTTCATTAATCTTTTTATTTTCACTACTATTTAAATTTAAAAGAAGTAATTTGCTTGGTATAAACCAAGGTTTTGTTTTATATGCCTTATAAAGTAACACAAATTCTGGGAAGAGCCAAAATTCCAGATTCGATATGGGGCGCTTTAGTATTTTTTCATTCATTCCCATCCAATCAAAAAATCCTTTGTGGGGGTTTGGTGAATTGGTTTCTGGAATCATAAGATAAAAAATATTTTTTTTAGAAATTATTTGAGAATTGTTAGTAGGAATTTGAGTATTTTGATTCCTATTGGTATCAATAATGATCCAGGTCTCAATATCGGCTTTTTGGCTAAGATAAAAATTGAAAAATTTCCAATCAAAGTTTTTTCTATCGGCCGATTTTTCCATATATGGAATATCAACCTGTCCTAGATCATTTTGAATAGGGATGTTCCTCAGTATATCAAAAAAGGCCTTTTTAGGCCTGTTATAAGTATAATAAATTTCTTGGTTCTTATTTTCTTGAAAGGGAAATCTATAAAAAAAACATTCCGTTTTATTATCATAATTAATAAATTTATATGATAAAAGATTATATCTATAATATTTTCGAAAATTACTTTTTTCATTGGATAATAAATATACTTCCGATTTTTTTTTGGAACCAACCAATTGGTCTTTTTCATATGAATGCCGTTTGCTTAAATTTTCCTTTTTAACTATACAACGCTGGCGAACTCTATTTCGCCATTTTTCTGGTATTAATCTAGACCATCCGATCTGAGATAAATGGTATTGATAATGTCCTTTTAACCAGTTTTTCCATTGATTCGTTTCATAGCTTGGAAGTTTTTTATTTGCTAATTTCGAATGAATCATTCCTTGTCTTTCAAAAGAATTCTTTATTTTAGACTTAAGAAAAGGGGGGATTCTTTGATATTGAACAACAGATCTTACCGAGTTCCTAATTTGAATTTGTGATAATTTGTAAAATACATATGCTTGTGACACGTAGGATAAGTCATAAAAAATACGTGAATTTTCTTTAATATTACTAATATTATCAAATGGCTTTTTTATAGTCGAAATAAATGTAATTGGAGTTTTCTTTTTTTTATTAATTCTTTCTTGTTTTCTTTCATTATTGTAAATCGATTTATCAATAATTTTTTTTGTTACTTTAAGAAAAAGTTTTGTATTTATTCTGGGAATATTAATGATAGATAAAAATAGATCTGTGTAGATTTTTTCAATGAAAATTTTAAAAAAAGGGGGGAATTTATAGATTAATCGAACATTTCTTCTTTTTAATATTTGCCATTTTTCGAATCTTTTAGCATTAGAATTTGTTTTGTTAGGACTAAGATTATTTATTCTTGGAGTTACTTTTTTTTTCTCTTTTGAGATTCTTTTTATTTGATTTCGAATTTTACTTGTTCTATCAGTGAGATCCTTCGTTTTTTTTTCCGTCAATGAATAATTTGACGAACTCGGAGATGCAATTTGATTAAATGATTCGTGAATTATCTGATTGCTTATCATGGAATCTTTTTCTTCTTTAATTTCGCTTAATTTATATACTTCTCTTAATCTAAATAATAGAATTGGATTTACTTTTGAAAATTCTTTTATTATTTTTTTTATAAAAATAACACCTTCGATAACCCATTTTTTGTTTTTGATTTCTTTTGAAACTTTTCCAAGTAATTTTGTTTTTTCTTTAAAAACGGTTAGAACTGGAAAATACTTCTTTTTCCATTTAACAATTTTTTTTTTTAATTCCTTTAAAA